GCAGAAACAAATCCATTTAGATAGTCCTTTGTGGCTCCGGTGGAGACTAGATCAACGCGTCGTTGGCTCAAGAGAAGTTCCCATCGAAGTTCAATATGAATCTTTTGGTAATTATAATGAGATTTATAAGCACTATCGAATAGTAGGAAGTGTAAAAAGAGAAATTCGTTGTATATACATTCGAACTACTGTTGGTCATCTTTCTTTTTATCGAGAAATAGAAGAAGCCATACAGGGGTTTTGGCGGGCCTACTCATAGGCTATCTAACTCGTGCGCTATATCAAAACTAAGAAATTCTATTAGCGATGTCCCATACTCGTGGGAATTCGGGTATCTCCAATTTCACCGGTATCATAATTTCTGTGTGAATCAAGATTGAGGAAAGGAAGTTTTCGAATCACTGACCCAGGCCCATTGTGGAATCTTACTCAGCAGAATATGGAGGTCCTTATGGCAAAACGGACCGATCTGGTCTTTCACAATAAGGTGATAGATGGAACTGCTATGAAACGACTTATTAGTAGATTAATAGATCATTTCGGAATGGCATACACATCACATATCCTGGATCAAATGAAGACTTTGGGTTTCCAGCGAGCCACTGCTACATCTATTTCATTAGGAATTGATGATCTTTTAACAATACCTTCTAAGGGATGGTTAGTTCAAGACGCTGAACAACAAAGTTTTCTTTTAGAAAAAAATCATCATTATGGGAATGTACACGTGGTAGAAAAATTACGTCAATCCATTGAGATATGGTATGCTACAAGTGAATATTTGAGACAAGAAATGAATCCTAATTTTCGGATGACTGATCCCTCTAATCCAGTCCATCTAATGTCCTTTTCGGGGGCTAGAGGAAATATATCTCAAGTACACCAATTAGTAGGTATGAGAGGATTAATGTCGGATCCTCAAGGACAAATGATTGATTTACCCATTCAAAGCAATTTACGCGAAGGGCTTTCTTTGACAGAATATATAATTTCTTGCTACGGAGCCCGCAAAGGAGTTGTCGATACTGCTGTACGAACATCAGATGCTGGATACCTCACGCGTAGACTTGTTGAAGTAGTTCAACACATTATTGTACGTAGAACGGATTGTGGTACTATCCGAGGTATTTTCGTGAGTCCTCGAAATGGGATGACGGAAAAAAATTTTGTCCAAACACTAATTGGTCGTGTATTAGCAGACGATATATATATTGGCTTACAATGCATTGCCACTCGAAATCAAGATATTGGAATTAGACTTGTCAATCGATTCATAACCTTTCGAGCACACCCAATATATATTAGAACCCCTTTTACTTGCAGGAGTACATATTGGATCTGTCAATTATGTTATGGCCGAAGTCCTACTCATGGTGACCTGGTCGAGTTGGGAGAAGCCGTAGGCATTATTGCGGGTCAATCGATTGGGGAACCGGGGACTCAACTAACATTAAGAACTTTTCATACCGGTGGAGTATTCACCGGTGGTACTGCCGAACATGTACGAGCTCCCTTTAATGGAAAAATAAAATTTGATGAGGATTTGGTTCATCCTACACGTACCCGCCATGGGCATCCTGCTTTTCTATGTTTTCTAGACTTTTATGTAATTATTGAGAGTCGAGATATTCTACATAATGTGAATATTCCAACAAAAAGTTTGATTTTAGTTCAAAATGATCAATATGTAGAATCAGAACAAGTGATTGCCGAGATTCGTGCCGGAACGTCCACTTTTCATTTTAAAGAGAGGGTTCGAAAACATATTTATTCTGAGTCAGAAGGAGAAATGCACTGGAGTACTGATGGCTATCATGCGCCCGAATATCCATATAGTAATGTTCATCTATTACCAAAAACAAGTCATTTATGGATATTAGCGGGAGGTATATGCAGATCCAATATAGCGTCTTTTTCACTCCACAAGGATCAAGATCAAATTAATGCTAATTCTTTTTCTGTTGAAGAAAGATATATCTTTGATCTCTCACTGACTAAGGATGAAGTAAGACATAAATTGTTGGATACTTTTGGTAAAAAAGATAGGGAAATTCTTGACTATTCAAAACCTTACCGAATCATATCCAAAAGTCATTGGAATCTCATAGATCCTTCTACTTCTATTCGTCAAGAGACTTCCGATAATTCCTTGGCGAAAAAGCGAAGAAATAGATTCTTGATTCCCTTACAATATGATCAAGAACGAGAAAAGAAAGTAATACCCTATTTTGGTATTTCTATTAAAATACCTATAAATGGTATTTTACGTAGAAATAGTATTCTTGCTTATTTTGATGATCCGCGATACAGAAGAAGCAGTTCGGGAATTACTAAATATGGGATTGTCGAAGTAGATTCAATCGTAAAAAAAGAAGATTTGATTGAGTATCGAGGAGCAAAAGAATTGAGCGCGAAATACCAACTGCAAATGAAAGTAGATCTATTTTTTTTCATTCCCGAGGAAGTGCATATCTTACCCGGATCTTCGCCCATAATGGTCCGGAACAATAGTATCGTTGGAGTAGATACACGGCTTGCTTTAAATATAAATACAAGAAGTCGAGTAAGTGGATTAGTCCGAGTGGAGAAAAAAAAAAAAAGTATGGAACTTAAAATTTTTTCTGGAGATATTCATTTTCCTGGAGAGGTGGATAAAATATCTAGGCCCATCGGTATTGTTATACCACCAGGAATGGAAAAAAAAAATTCTAAAGGATTAAAAAATTTGAAAAATTGGATCTATGTCCAACGGATTACACCTACAAAAAAAAAGTATTTTGTTTTGGTTCGGCCCGTAGTCACATATGAAATAGCTGATGGGATAAATTTAGCAAAACTTTTCTCTCAGGATCTCTTGCAGGAAAAGGATAATGTCCAACTTCGAATTGTCAATTATATACTTTATGGAAATGGCAAGTCAATTCGAGGAATTCCTCACACAAGTATTCAATTAGTTCGGACTTGCTTAGTATTGAATTGGGACCAAGAAAAAAAGGGTTCTATAGAAGAAGAGGTTTATGCTTCTTTTGTTGAAATAAGGGCAAATGATCTGCTTCGTGATTTTATCCAAATTGAGTTAGTAAAGTCCACTATTTCGTATATCGTAAAAAGGTATGATACGGCGGCAGGTTCAGGATTGATTTCTAATAATGGATTAGATCGTACCCATATAAATCCTTTTGATTCTAAGGTGAAGATTCAATCATTTCCCCAACATAAAGGAACTATGGGTACGTTGTTGAATATAAATAAGGAATGCCAATCTTTCAGAATTTTGTCATCATCCAGTTGTTCTAGAATCGGCCCCTTAAATACTTCGAGGTATAATAATGCGACGAAAAAATCGGATACCGCGACTCCAATTAGGGATTTGTTGGGCCTTTTAGGTACTATTGTACCTAAAATAGTAAATCTTTGTTCATCTTACTCCTTAAGAACTTTTAATCGAGTATTTTTCGAGAAATATTTGTTACTTGAAAATTTTCAACAGACTTTCCAAGTGCTTCAAGTACTTCCATTTCAATACTGTTTCCTAGATGAAAATAGGGGGATTTATAATCCCGATCCATGCAGTAACATCATTTGGAATTCATCCCATTTGAATTGGTGTTTTCTCTATCACGATTATTGTGAAGAAGCATGTACAATAATTAGCCTTGGACAATTCCTTTGTGAAAATTTATGTATATTGAAATACGGATCACGCATTAAAAAATCTGGTCAAATTTTCATTGTTAATGTGGACTCTTTAGTTATAAGATCAGCTAAGCCTTATTTGGTCACTCCCGGAGCAACTGTTCATGGCCATTATGGGGAAACCTTTTATGAAGGAGATAAATTAATTACATTTATATATGAAAAATCGAGATCCGGTGACATAACGCAAGGTCTTCCAAAAGTGGAACAAATCTTAGAAGTTCGTTCAATTGATTCAATATCGATGAACCTCGAAAGAAGAGTTGAAGGTTGGGACGAACGTATCCGAAGGATTCTTGGGATCCCCTGGGGATTTTTGATTGGAGCTGAACTAACCATAGCCCAAAGTCGTATCTCTTTGGTTAATAAGATCCAAAAGGTTTATCGATCTCAGGGGGTACAGATCCATAATAGACATATAGAGATTATTGTACGTCAAGTAACATCAAAAGTGTTGGTTTCAGAAGATGGAATGTCTAATGTTTTTTTACCCGGGGAATTGATTGGATTGTTGCGAGCAGAGCGAGCAGGGCGTGTTTTGGACGAAGCGATCTGTTATCGGGCAATCTTATTGGGAATAACGAAGTCATCTCTGAATACTCAAAGTTTCATATCCGAAGCGAGTTTTCAAGAAACTGCTCGAGTTTTAGCAAAAGCTGCTCTGCGAGGTCGTATTGATTGGTTGAAAGGCCTAAAAGAGAACGTTGTTCTGGGGGGTATTATACCGGTTGGTACCGGATTCAAAAAATTAGTACATCGTTCAAAGCAATATAAAAACATTCATTTAAAAATAAAAAGGAAGAATCTATTCGAGTTAGAAATGCGAGATATTTTGTTACACCATAGAGAGTTTTTTTGTTCTTGCGCCCCAAACACTTTACATGAGACATCAGACTAATCATTTACGTAATGTAATTTACTAATTCCTAACAAGAGGTTCATTCTTTTGACTCGAACTCTCTGGTCCGATTATGGATTTGGTAATCAATGAAATAAAAAATCAAGAATGAAATTCAAGGTTTGGGTCGTATATCAAAGGTCAATCCTGGTAGAAGGTTCCGTCGGAACAATTATTTATTTCACAGGGTACTGAATCTCTTTGAAAAAAAACAAAGGGAAAGTGTGGGAAAATGGGAAGACGATATTGGAACATCAATTTGGAAGAAATGATGGAAGCAGGAGTTCATTTTGGTCATGGTACTAAGAAATGGAATCCTAGAATGGCTCCTTACATCTCTGCAAAGCGTAAAGGTATTCATATTACAAATCTTACTATAACTGCTCGTTTTTTATCAGAAGCCTGCGATTTAGTTTTTGATGCAGCAAGTAGGGGAAAAAAATTCTTAATAGTTGGCACCAAAAAGAAAGCAGCGGATTTAGTAGCATCAGCAGCAATAAGGGCTCGATGTCATTATGTTAATAAAAAATGGCTTGGTGGTATGTTAACAAATTGGTCTACCACAGAAACAAGACTTCAGAAGTTCAGGGACTTAAGAGCAGAACAAAAGATGGGGAAACTTAAGTGTCTCCCCAAAGGAGATGCAGCAATGTTTAAGAGAAAGTTATCTACCTTGCAAACATATCTAGGTGGGATCAAATATATGACGGGATTGCCTGATATTGTAATTATTGTTGATCAACAAGAAGAATATACGGTTCTTCGAGAATGTGTCATTTTGGGTATTCCGACGATTTGTTTAATCGATACAAATTGTGACCCAGATCTTGCAGATATTTCTATTCCAGCCAACGATGATGCTATAGCTTCGATTCGATTGATTCTTACCAAATTAGCATCTGCAATTTGTGAGGGCCGTTCTAGTTATATAAAAAATGGTTGATTATCTTATCATTAAGAAGAAGAATATCAGTTCGTTTTTGGTGAACTCTCTTTGTTGGAGTTTGAACTATGTTTTGAATATTGAATAAAAAAGAGAAAATGATTGGTGTTTTTTTATGTGATTTCTCGGGATCCTAAATATACGATTCATAACTGAAATTCATGAATGAACGTAGATGAATTTAGAAATAGATAGTTGAATCAAAATAATTCCTTTTTTGAAGTTCTATTTCTTTTAGAGGACAATATGAATATTATACCATGTTCCATTAAAACACTCAAAGGGTTATACGATATATCAGGTGTAGAAGTAGGCCAACATTTATATTGGCAAATAGGAGGTTTACAAATTCATGCCCAAGTACTTATAACTTCTTGGGTTGTAATTGCTATCTTATTAGGTTCAGTCATCATAGCTGTTCGGAATCCACAAACCATTCCGTCCTACGGTCAGAATTTCTTCGAATATGTCCTTGAATTTATTCGAGACTTGAGCAAAACTCAGATTGGGGAAGAGTATGGTCCTTGGGTTCCTTTTATTGGAACGATGTTCCTATTTATTTTTGTTTCTAACTGGTCGGGTGCTCTTTTACCTTGGAAAATACTAAAGTTACCTCATGGGGAGTTAGCTGCGCCCACGAATGATATAAATACTACTGTTGCTTTAGCTTTACCCACGTCAGCGGCATATTTCTATGCCGGTCTTAGCAAAAAAGGATTGGGATATTTCGGGAAATACATTCAACCAACTCCAATACTTTTACCAATTAATATCCTAGAAGATTTCACAAAACCTTTATCTCTTAGTTTTAGACTTTTCGGTAATATATTGGCTGATGAATTAGTAGTTGTTGTTCTTGTTTCTTTAGTTCCTTCAGTAGTTCCTATACCTGTCATGTTTCTTGGATTATTTACAAGTGGTATTCAAGCTCTGATTTTTGCAACTCTGGCTGCGGCTTATATAGGTGAATCCATGGAGGGTCATCATTGACTAACTTTTGAAATAGTCTTTTTGGAAGCTTATCCCAATTCAAGCAATGCGGGGGGTGAAATCTAATTCACTAGGTTGTAGAATAAAATGCAAATAGCTAATATATCTATGAAGATAGGTTAGGGGTCCCTACTACATATATGTAATGCCTATAGTATCAATTTTCTATCTTGTTTGTGATTGTGAATTGAATGAAAGAATAGAAGAGTTAATCAAAAAGAAAATGCAATGACTAAAAACGTATAAATATCTATTTACATAAAACTCCATCATGGGTAGAAAGGAAAAAAGGTATATGAAAGTAGTTCTGACAATTAAGTAATATTCTTATTTCCATTTGGAGCTTTTAGCTACTTCGACCCGATATATTTTAGTGATAAAGATTAAAAAAGAAAAAATAAGTGATAAGTGTAGTAAAGTAAATAGTCAAAGTAGAAGTAAATTAAGTACCAATTTATTGGTTGGTTGTATCATTAACCATTTTTTTTTGTGCGAGGAACTTACCATGAATCCACTTATTTCTGCTGCATCCGTTCTTGCTGCTGGATTGGCTGTAGGGCTTGCTTCTATTGGACCTGGGGTTGGTCAAGGTACTGCTGCGGGCCAAGCTGTAGAAGGTATTGCGAGACAACCAGAAGCAGAGGGTAAAATACGAGGTACTTTATTGCTTAGTCTGGCTTTTATGGAAGCTTTAACAATTTATGGACTTGTCGTGGCATTAGCTCTTTTATTTGCAAATCCTTTTGTTTAATGTTGAATTTCATCGTAGAATCAAAATGAAAAAAAGGGGGGGCGATCAAAGTGATAAAAAAAAGAACAGAGTTCTTTGTTAGTCCTATCTATAAGAGGAGAGCATATGAAAAATAAAACCGATTCTTTTGTTTCCGTGGGACACTGGCCATCCGCTGGGAGTTTCAAGTTTAATACCGATATTTTAGCAACAAATCCAATAAATCTAAGCATAGTGCTGGGT